ACAACCTTGGCAAGAACGTCGTTCCGCGGAATATATGACCCATGCTCCTTTAGGTTCTTTAAATTCCGTAGGTGGCGTAGCTACAGAAATTAATGCAGTCAATTATGTCTCTCCTAGAAGTTGGTTAGCTACTTCTCATTTTGTTCTAGGATTCTTCCTATTCGTAGGTCATTTATGGCACGCGGGAAGAGCTCGCGCAGCTGCCGCAGGATTTGAAAAAGGAATTGATCGAGATTTTGAACCTGTTCTTTCCATGACTCCTCTTAATTGAGACATTAAATCCAATGCTTGACGTAGGAATCACTTTGATTTTACTATACATATTGGGTTGAGTCGAGCAGATCATATTGAAAAAGTATTTTCTTTTCAATTCATTTCTATCTAATCTTTTTTGGGGCTCGGCTAAGTGGTGATATAGCCGAGCCCCAAAAAACCGAGCCAACCAAAATCAAGAAAATAAAAAAATGCATTCGCCAAGAAAAAGGAGAGAGAGGGATTCGAACCCTCGATAGTTCTTTCGAACTATACCGGTTTTCAAGACCGGGGCTATCAACCACTCAGCCATCTCTCCAAAAGCTAATTTCTATTTTATCTTTATTCCACTGAATAGAACATGACCATACGAATTGAGACCTTTTTTATCTATCTATGGTAAAGATATCCAGTGTGAATCTATTGGTCTAGTTCTCTATCTGTATATATATGCATGATCCAGCATGCCCTTTTGTGAAGTAAAAAAAAAACTACCCGCAATCCATGCCTCAAAAGGGGTGTCATATAAAATCAATGGATTCATGATAAAACCCTCCATAATGCGTTTTTTATTACATTACCAATTTTTTGTCGATTAAAGGAAGGAAGGGGTGGGGGGATCAAATGGTATAGTTCTTTTGTTGGTAAATTGGAGGATTAGAAACATGACTATTGCTTTCCAATTAGCTGTTTTTGCATTAATTGCTACTTCATCCATTTTATTGATTAGTGTACCCGTTGTATTTGCTTCTCCGGAAGGTTGGTCGAGTAACAAAAATGTTGTATTTTCCGGTACATCATTATGGATTGGATTAGTATTTCTAGTGGGTATTCTTAATTCTCTCATCTCTTGAAACTATTCAGTCTAGATCAAAAAACGAAATGACGCCTCCCCCCGAATTCTTTCGGGTTGTGAGGCACATTAATTTGGAATATATAAGACCCCACAAATAAAGAAAACGAAAACATAATTATTATAGGGAGGGTTCAAACTTATTTTATTGGAAAAATCTTATATCTTATACTTAATATAATATGATATTTAATATAATATGATATATAGTAAAACTAAAAAACAAGATAAATAAATATAAAAATAAGAAAATAGAAAAATTGGAATTAATTCGAACATTAATTACATATTACTCATTAATATAATAATATAAAATAAATGAAAAGAAAAAAATGAAAAGAGAAAGAGTATATAAAATCGTAATTTGAATTCTATTATATATAGAAAAAAAATATTATTATATATATAATATATAATAGAAAATATATCGAATAAAAAGATATATAGATATTCCATATCTATTATATTTATATAATTTATATATAAATATATTTTGAATTACCCCTAATAGATATCAGACACAGCTCCGCATAAATAGAATCGATATATTACGTATCAAGTACGATAAAAAGAAAAATGCGGATATAGTTGAATGGTAAAATTTCTCCTTGCCAAGGAGAAGACGCGGGTTCGATTCCCGCTATCCGCCCCTGCCTTTTTTTGTACTGAATATTAATAGTATAGTAGTATATTACTATTAATATTATAAAACATTTTATAGAGTTGACTGTGATAGTATAGCACCCCCTCTTCTTCTTGAACTCCAGTTTTTATCAAAAATGTTGCGGAGACGGGATTTGAACCCGTGACCTCAAGGTTATGAGCCTTGCGAGCTACCAAGTTGCTCTACCCCGCGATAAAAAGAAGAATTGACAATTAATGGACAAACAAAGATTGAATGTGCCCCTCCACCATATCTGTACAAATAGAATAAACTATTTATACAGAATGGTAAAGGGACCGTCCTATGATCGCCGATCATAAAAATGAATAAAAAAATGAAAAGATTTTTTTATTCTTACCAACTCGATCTTGTTGCACCAGGCAACAAACATTCATAAACCATTTCACGAAGTATGTGTCCAGATAATCCAAAGTCTCGATAATTAGCTCTCGGTCTTCCAGTCGAAAAACAACGTCGATGAAGACGTGTAGGTGCACTATTACGCGGTAGTGATTCTAACTTTGCTTGAATTTCCCATTTCTCACTTAACGAGGAAGCTTTGCTTATTTCTTTTTTTGGAGATCGGCGAATCAAATGATATTTTTGTTCCAATTTTTGTCTCTTCTTCTCCCTCTGAATCAAACTTTTCTTTGCCATAATGGTTCATTTCCTATTAGTATCAATGATAGAAGTCGGATCCTAGATGTAGAAATATAAGAAGGGGGTTACCC